AAAAAAAATGAAGTGCCTGATTAAAGGATTATCTTGATAGGATAAATAAAGTAATAATTATTTTACCTTCATTATATTTAATAGAATTAAACTATTCCTTAGAGTATCAAAAACTCTTGTGCATCTTACACTTAGATATATAAAAAGATAAGCTAAATAAGCTAATGGGTTCATATCCCATTTATAGAAGTATAAATCTTCTTCTTTTTGATGTTCAATAACCCAACAAAAATCCTTTTTCTTACAACCCTAGTAGGAGGAACTATTATTGCAATCTCATCAAATTCATGGCTAGGAGCATGAATAGGTTTAGAAATTAATCTTTTATCGTTTATCCCCCTAATAACGAATTCAAAAAATTTAATATCTACAGAAGCATCAATAAAATATTTCCTTGTTCAAGCCCTAGCTTCAACTATTCTCTTATTTTCAGTAATCTTCATACATTTTATAACTCAAATTACTTTATTTATAAGCAATGAAATTTTTTCTTTATTAATTAGATCAACTCTTTTATTAAAAATAGGAGCAGCCCCGTTCCATTTTTGATTCCCAGGAGTTATAGAAGGTTTAAATTGAATAAACTGTCTAATTTTAATAACATGACAAAAAATTGCACCTTTAATATTATTTTCCTATTGTGTAAAAATCAATACATTTACTTCAATTATTATTATTACTTCAGTAATTGTAGGATCATTGGGAGGTCTTAATCAAACCTCAATACGTAAAATTATAGCATATTCCTCTATTAATCACTTAGGATGAATAATTGCTGCTATAATTTCAGGTAATAATCTGTGATTATTTTACTTTTCAATCTACAGATTCTTATCTGTATCCTTAATTTTCCTATTTAACACCTTTCAAACCTTTCATATTTCTCAAGGATTTTTAATTTCTAATAAAAATTCAATTGTTAAATTTTCATTATTTCTCCTTCTTCTTTCTCTAGGAGGGTTACCCCCCTTTTTAGGATTTCTTCCCAAATGATTAGTAATTCAAACTTTAACAGAACATAATTTAATCTTTACTATTACTACAATGGTAATTACAACTTTACTTACACTTTTTTACTATTTACGCATTAGATTTTCTTCATTCTTAATTTCTTATGCCGAATTAAAGTGAAATAACCAAATTTTCTTTAATAATCAGTCTTTTATTACCTTAACAGTTCTTTCCACAATTTCCACTACAGGATTAATTATTTGTACTATTTTATTTAGCTTATTTTAAAGGTTTTAAGTTAACCCCAAACTCATAGCCTTCAAAGCTATAAATAAGAATACAAATTTTTTAAGCCTTAGTATTACTACACCCTTAGAATTGCAGTCTAATATCATATTTTTGACTATAAAGCCTGGTAGAAGAGATTTATTCTCCTAGATAAATTTACAATTTATTGCCTATACACTCAGCCATTCGACCGAATCAATGATTATTCTCCACGAATCATAAAGATATTGGGACTCTCTACTTTATCTTTGGCGCATGAGCAGGAATAGTAGGTACCTCTTTAAGTTTACTAATTCGTGCTGAACTTGGACAACCAGGATTTTTAATTGGAGATGACCAAATTTATAATGTTATTGTCACAGCTCATGCATTTGTAATAATCTTTTTTATAGTTATACCCATTATAATTGGAGGTTTTGGAAATTGACTTGTACCCTTAATGCTTGGGGCACCAGATATAGCCTTTCCTCGAATAAACAATATAAGATTTTGGCTATTACCTCCTTCCTTAACTCTTCTTCTAGCTAGAAGATTAGTTGAAAATGGGGCGGGAACAGGATGAACAGTATATCCTCCATTATCTGCAGGAATTGCTCATGCTGGTGCATCAGTTGACCTTGCTATTTTTTCCCTTCATTTAGCTGGAGTATCATCAATTTTAGGGGCAGTAAATTTTATCACTACAACAATTAATATACGATCTCCAGGAATAAGCTTCGACCAAATACCTTTATTTGTTTGAGCGGTAGCAATTACAGCTCTTCTCCTTCTTCTTTCTCTTCCTGTTCTTGCAGGAGCTATTACAATGTTATTAACTGATCGAAATTTAAATACATCTTTCTTTGATCCAGCAGGAGGAGGAGATCCTATTCTTTATCAACATTTATTTTGATTCTTTGGTCACCCAGAAGTCTATATTTTAATTCTACCAGGATTTGGAATAATCTCTCATATTATTAGTCAAGAAAGAGGAAAAAAGGAAGCCTTTGGAACCCTAGGAATAATTTATGCTATATTAGCTATTGGTCTTCTTGGATTTGTTGTCTGAGCTCATCATATATTTACAGTAGGAATAGATGTAGATACCCGAGCTTATTTCACTTCTGCTACAATAATTATTGCCGTTCCTACAGGAATCAAAATTTTTAGTTGATTAGCAACCCTTCATGGAACTCAATTAAATTATAGACCTTCACTTTTATGAGCTTTAGGATTTGTATTTTTATTTACAATTGGTGGATTAACCGGAGTAGTTTTAGCAAACTCCTCATTAGATATTATCCTCCATGATACCTACTATGTAGTTGCTCATTTTCATTATGTTCTATCCATAGGAGCTGTCTTTGCTATTATAGCTGGATTTATTCAATGATATCCATTATTTTCTGGATTATCATTAAACCCTAAATGATTAAAAATTCAATTCATTACTATATTTATTGGAGTAAACTTAACATTCTTTCCCCAACACTTCTTAGGACTTGCTGGAATACCTCGACGATATTCAGATTATCCTGATGTATACACAACCTGAAATATTATTTCTAGCTTAGGATCCACAATTTCTTTTATTGGAATTATTTTTCTTGTATTCATTATCTGAGAAAGTATAATTTGTAATCGAACTGTCTTATTCCCTTTAAATATAATTAGCTCAATTGAATGATATCAAAGTCTCCCTCCAGCTGAACATAGTTATTCAGAACTCCCTTTACTTTCAAATTTCTAATATAATAAATGAAGCATAATGAATTTAAGCTTCATATATAAAGAATAATCTTTTATTAGAAAATATTAATATAAATAAGCTTTAATTTATATATTAAAATCATTTTAAAATATATTCTTATAACATTTAATTATATTTAATTACGCAATTCTTCTCCTTAATTTATATAAAATTATATCTCCTATATTATAAATACATGCATATTCCTAACCTTAAGATTTAATATAATTATTTTCACTAAAATATTATTTTCTCTTAAAATTTTCTAAGCCTTTCTAGTTTACCATAACGACACTTAGATAAATTTTAACATTTATTTAATTTAATACTATATTAACCTGTAATTTTATATTTAAAAGTTTAAACTATTTTTAAAATATTTACAAATTAATTATAAATTCTTTACACTCTTTAATTTCTAATATGGCAGAAAAGTGCAATGAATTTAAGCTTCATATATAAAGAACAATCTTTTATTAGAAAATGGCAACATGAGCAAATTTAAATTTACAAAATAGAGCATCTCCTTTAATAGAACAGCTTACTTTCTTCCATGATCATACATTATTAATTTTATTAATAATTACTGTATTAGTAGCTTATATTATAGCATCATTATTCTTTAATAAATTTACATATCGATTTCTCCTCGAAGGACAAAATATTGAAGTTATTTGAACTATTCTTCCAGCAGTCACATTAATTTTTATTGCACTTCCTTCTCTTCGATTACTTTATCTTCTAGATGAATCTCTTGACCCAACTATTACTATTAAAACAATTGGACATCAATGATACTGAAGCTACGAATATATAGATTTTAATACAGCCCAAGAATTTGATTCCTATATAATTCCTTATAATGAATCAGCAAATGATGGTTTTCGACTTCTTGATGTTGATAATCGAACTATTCTTCCTATAAATATACAAATTCGAATTCTCGTTACAGCTGCTGATGTTCTTCATTCATGAACTGTCCCTGCGCTAGGAGTTAAAGTTGATGCTACTCCAGGCCGACTAAATCAAACAAATTTCTTTATTAATCGACCAGGACTATTTTTTGGACAATGCTCTGAAATCTGTGGGGCAAATCATAGTTTTATACCTATCGTTATTGAAAGAGTTAATTCGAAATCCTTTATCTCTTGAATTCAAAACTCCGATAATTCACTAGATGACTGAAAGCAAGTACTGGTCTCTTAAACCAATTTATAGTAAATAACATCTACTCCTATTGAGAAAAAAAAATTAGTTAAATTATAACATTAGTATGTCATACTAAAATTATTAAAATATTAATATTTTTTAATTCCACAAATAGCACCCTTAAGATGATTTATTCTTTTTATAATCTTCTCTGCAACTCTCATTATATTCTGTATAATAAATTACTTTATTTCATCTTCAACTCCTAAGAGCTCTAAGCATTCTATTTTAATCAATTCATTAAATTGAAAATGATAACTAATTTATTCTCTGTTTTCGATCCCTTAACTAGTATTATAAATTTATCCTTAAATTGATTAAGTACATTTCTAGGATTATGCCTTATTCCTATTACCTTTTGATTTTTACCTTCACGATATAATATTCTTTGAAATAATATTATCACTACATTACACAAAGAATTTAAAACTCTTATTGGTTCTTATGGACATCCAGGAAGAACATTTATATTCATTTCATTATTTTCAGTAATTTTATTTAATAATTTTTTAGGATTATTTCCCTACGTCTTTACAAGTTCTAGTCATCTTTCTATAACACTTTCATTAGCTTTACCTTTATGATTAAGATTCATAATCTATGGATGAATTAATCATACTCAACATATATTTGCACATTTAGTCCCTCAAGGAACTCCTCCTGTTCTCATACCTTTTATAGTATGTATCGAGACTATTAGTAACATAATTCGACCTGGTACATTAGCTGTTCGTTTAGCCGCTAATATAATTGCTGGTCATTTACTTCTTACATTATTAGGAAATACAGGACCTTCACTTTCAACTTCTATTCTTTCAATATTAATTATTGCACAAATTGCTCTACTTACCTTAGAATCTGCTGTTGCTATAATTCAATCTTATGTATTTGCAGTGTTAACTACACTTTATTCTAGAGAAGTAAATTAATGAAAACTGAACATTTAAGTCTACCTCATTCCCATTCAAATCATCCTTACCACTTAGTTAATCAAAGCCCATGACCTTTAACAGGAGCTATTGGAGCACTAATTACTGTTTCTGGTCTAATTAAATGATTTCACCAATATGATAATTCACTTCTTATATTAGGACTCCTTATTACTACTTTAACAATAATTCAATGATGACGAGATATTACACGAGAAGGCACTTTTCAAGGTCTTCATACTCTCCCTGTAAATTTTGGTTTACGATGAGGAATAATTCTATTTATTATTTCTGAAGTTTTCTTCTTTATTTCATTTTTCTGAGCCTTCTTTCATAGAAGTCTATCCCCTGCTATCGAATTAGGAACAATATGACCTCCAATAGGAGTTATTCCCTTCAACCCTCTACAAATTCCTCTTCTTAATACAGCTATTCTTCTAGCTTCAGGTGTTACAGTAACATGAGCTCATCATAGATTAATAGAAGGAAATTATACTCAAAGTACCCAAGGATTATTCTTTACAGTAATCTTAGGGATTTATTTTACTATTCTTCAAGCCTATGAATATATTGAAGCACCTTTTACAATCGCAGACGCTGTTTATGGTTCAACCTTTTTTGTAGCTACTGGATTTCATGGTTTACATGTAATTATTGGTACTACATTTTTATTAGTATGTTTAATCCGTCATATTTTCTTCCATTTTTCTTCAATTCATCATTTTGGATTTGAAGCTGCTGCTTGATATTGACACTTTGTTGATGTAGTATGATTATTTCTATATATTTCAATTTATTGATGAGGTAGATAAAATTTATTATTTATTTAGTATATTAGTACATTTGACTTCCAATCAAATAGATTGAAATCTTTCAAAATAAATAATTTGAATTATATATTTAATATCAATAATTACTTTAACTTTATGTATAGTAGTAATACTTCTTGCAACAACTTTATCAAAAAAATTAATTAATGACCGAGAAAAAAGTTCACCTTTTGAATGTGGATTTGATCCTAAAAGATCTGCACGACTTCCATTCTCTCTTCAATTCTTTCTAATTGCAGTAATCTTTCTAATTTTCGATGTAGAAATTGCATTACTTCTTCCAATTATTATTATTATACAATGATCAAGACTTAGAACTTGATTACTTGTAAGAATATTTTTTCTTCTTATTCTACTAATTGGCCTATTTCATGAATGAAATCAGGGTGCATTAAAATGAGCAAATTAGGACTATAGTTAATAATAATATTTGATTTGCACTCAAAAGGTATTGAAATTTCAATTTGTCTTAAATAAGAAGCGAAATAACTTGCACCCAGTTTCGACCTGGACATTGATGTAATCCATCCTTATTTAATGAATTAATTGAAACCAAAAAGAGGTATATTACTGTTAATAATACTATTGAATACAGATTCCAATTAAGGAAACATGATGATCAAGTAAAAGCTGCTAACTTTTAACTTTAGCGGTTTAATTCCGTTTATATTTCTTATTTATATAGTTTATTCTAAAACAATACATTTTCATTGTATAAATAATATAATTATATTTATAAATATTTAAAGATTGTTCCAATCTCCTTGACAGCTTCAATGTCATGCTCTTTATAAGCTATTTAAATCTAAATTAATGTTATTAATAATAAAATTAAAATTCAAAAAGCAAATCTAATCAAATAAACTTTTAAGTTATTATTCTGTCATCATTGCAAATATCTAGATAATTCAACTGATGTATTATAAATATTTTGCCCCCCAAATTCTTCTCTTCACCCTTGATCAAACACCTTAAAAAATTTATTTCCTAAAAATAATGGAATATAATTTATTCCCAAAGTTCTGATTATAGGTATAAATCATATTGAACCCCAAAAACTTACCAAACCATATCATTTCAAAGACTGTAATTTATAAGATAAAGAAAATTTAGATAATTCATATCCAAATCATCCCCCTAATAATCTAACAGTTAATGCTAATGTTTTATATATTAATGGTAAACAAACTATTTCAGGAGTAGGAAATAAAATTCATCTTAATATTCTTCCTCCTAATACAGCTATTCTCATTAAGGTTAATATCCCCTTTAATATAATTCAACCTTCATCATTTAAAACATGACAAGAAGAAGTATTAAAATCCCCTGTTATAGAATAATAAACTAATCGAAAAGTATAACAAACTGTCAATCCTGTAGAAAAAAAATATAAGAAAAAAATCCCTATATTTAAATAAGATAATGCTACAATCTCCAAAATTAAATCCTTAGAATAAAATCCAGCTAAAAAAGGTATTCCACATAAAGCCAAATTTGAAACATTAAAACAAACTGAAGTTAAAGGTATTTGATATGCTAATCCCCCTATTCTCCGAATATCTTGAGAATTCTTTCTATTATGAATTACTGCTCCTGCACACATAAATAATAACGCTTTAAATAAAGCATGAGTTAATAGGTGAAAAAAAGCTAATTTAGGAAATCCTATTGCTAAAATTCTTATTATTAATCCCAACTGACTTAATGTAGATAAAGCAATAATTTTTTTCAAATCAAATTCAAAATTTGCACCAAGACCTGCTATAAATATAGTTAACCCAGCAATTAATAATAAAAATTGTCCTAATTCATTTCCAATTAACACTTCATTAAAACGAATTAATAAATAAACACCTGCCGTTACTAAAGTTGAAGAATGTACAAGAGCCGAAACAGGAGTAGGAGCTGCTATAGCAGCTGGTAACCAAGAAGAAAAAGGAATTTGAGCTCTTTTTGTTATTGCAGCTAAAAGAATAAATATTCCAATCAATTTTATTTCAAAAGTGTCCTTTATAAAACCTAAATAATAAATATAATTTCATCTTCCAAAATTTAATATCCAAGCAATTGATATTAATAAAGCAACATCACCAATTCGATTAGAAAGAGCTGTTAATATCCCAGCATTATAAGACTTTACATTTTGATAATAAATTACTAAACAATAAGAAACTAAACCTAATCCATCCCATCCTAACAAAATTCTAATTAAATTTGGTCTTACAATTAAAAACATCATTGATAATACAAATATTAAAACTAAAATAATAAAACGATTAATTCTTAAATCACCTCTTATATATTCATCTCTATAAAAAATTACTAAAGAAGAAATAAATAACACAAATCCCATAAAAATTAAAGATATTCAATCAAATAAAAAAGTTATTACAATTGAAGTAGAATTTAAAGAAACTACTTCCCATTCAATAAAATAAGTTAAATCTTTTAAGATAAAATAAAATCCAGTTACTACTAAAAATATTCTTCTTGAAAAAAGAAAAATAAATCTTAAAAAACAAATTGATAAAGTTCACATCACAACCTAAGATGATATTTCATATTTCTGACACCACAAATCAACATTTTTAATTAAATTACTTAAGTTTATTTTAAATTCACAATATACATATATCTCTCTTTAAAATTAATAAATTTAAAGGAAATCAATGCATAAATAATAAGAGATATTCACGAAAATAGCCTATTGAACAAGAATAAACCCCTGAATAAATTTTTCCATGTTGACTATAAGAATATAAATATAAAGTGTAAGCAGCTCTAAAAAAAGATAATAATATTAATATTAATATAGATAATCATGATCATGAAATAATTCTATTCAATAAACCAATCTCTCCTAATAAATTTAAAGAAGGAGGAGCTGCTATATTTGATGAACTTAATAAAAATCATCATAATGTTATTCTAGGTATAAAATTTATTAGACCCCGATTAATTAATAAACTTCGTCTACCTAATCGCTCATAAGAAATATTTGCTAAGCAAAATAACCCAGATGAACATAATCCATGAGCAATTATTAAAGTATAAGATCTACAAAATCCTCAATACATTAAAGTTATTAAACCCCCTAGAACAATTCCTATATGTGCAACTGAAGAATAAGCAATTAAAGCTTTTAAATCAGTTTGCCGTAAACAAACTAAACTAATTATAACACCCCCAATTAAACTTAAACCAATTCAAATAAAATTATATATTATTCCAGAAGAAATTAATATTTTAAATATTCGTAATAAACCATAACCCCCTAATTTTAATAATACTCCAGCTAAAATTATAGAGCCTGAAACAGGAGCCTCTACATGAGCCTTAGGAAGTCATAAATGAACTATAAATATAGGTATCTTAACTAAAAAGGCAAAAATCAAACTAATATATAGCATAATTCTACAAAAACTTTTATCTTCTATTATAGGAATATATAAAGTCCCTTCAATTTTATATATATTAAAAATCCCTACTAATAAAGGCAATGATGCTAGTAAAGTATAAAACAATAAATAAACTCCAGCTTGTAAACGCTCAGGCTGATATCCTCATCCCAAAATTAATAATAAAGTAGGAATTAATCTACCTTCAAAAAATAAATAAAAAGAAAATAATCTTATTCTAGAAAAAGTACAATACAATATAATTATTAATATAATTACTATAAATAAAAAAACTCCTTCATAATTCTTATAATGATTTACTGACTCACTAGCAAGAATCATTAATGAACAAATCCAAAATCTTAATAAAATTAAACCAAAAGAAATTACATCAGATCCAAGTAAATATCCTAGACCCTCAAAATTTAGTGTTAAAACAACTCTTATTATATAAATAAAAGTTATTAATATAAATAAAGATTGAACCAATCTTCACCCTCCTCTAACTAAACATAAAGGGATTAAAAACACTAATATAAATAAAAATTTTAACACTGTAAAATTGAAAAAGATTGAAAAAAATCATTTCCATGAGTACGAATTATAGAAACTAAAATAGATAAACCCAATGCCCCTTCACATACAGAAAATGTTAAAAATACTATTCTAAAAAATATTTCATAAGAAAATTTATTTAAATATAAAATTAATCCTAAAAATAATCTTAAAACAATAAATTCTAAACTTAATAGAACTGCTAATAAATGTTTACGACTTGAGCAAAATACCCATACTCCTCCTAAAAATATTACTATAACAAATAACCAATTTAACAAAATTATCATTAGTTTTAGTAGTTTAAATAAAACATTGGTCTTGTAAATCAAAATTAAGATTACTCTTCTAAAACTTCAGAGAAAAAGTTATTACCTTATCTTTAATCCCCAAAATTAATATTTTATTTAAACTACTCTCTGTATTTTCCAGTTAATAACTCTTCTTATAACAAGAATAATAACAATTTTATTTACACAAACTTCTCATCCCTTAGCTATAACTTTAATTATTATTATTCAAACTCTATTAATCTGTCTCACAGTAGGATTTATAACCCAAAGATTTTGATTTTCATATATCTTATTTTTAGTATTTCTAGGAGGAATATTAGTATTATTTATTTATATAACAAGTATAGCATCAAATGAAATATTTTCTATTCCAATAAAACCAATTTTAATTTCTACTTTCTTTATATTCTTATTTTTAATTATCTGTATAATAATAGACCCCTCAATATGAATATCCTTATCTACAAATAATGACATAGAACAATTTTCTACAATTCTAACTTCTTATATAGATAATTCCCTCTCACTTACTAAATTATATAACAAACCCACTGATTTAATTACTTTACTTCTTGTAATATATTTATTTCTTACACTTATTGCAATTTGTAAAATTACAAATATTTTTCATGGACCTCTTCGACAAAAAACTTATGAATAAACCCATACGTACAAGACATCCTCTATTTAAAATTGCTAATAATGCTTTAGTTGATCTTCCTGCCCCTATTAATATTTCAGCCTGATGAAACTTTGGATCTCTCCTTGGCTTATGCTTAATTATTCAAATCGCAACAGGATTATTCTTAGCCATACATTTTACAGCCCATATTGACTTAGCATTCAATAGAATTTCTCATATTTGTCGAGATGTAAACTATGGATGATTTTTACGAACTCTCCATGCTAATGGTGCATCCTTCTTCTTTATTTGTCTTTATCTTCATATCGGACGAGGAATATATTATAATTCATTTAACTTCCTTCATACATGAATAGTAGGAGTAATTATTCTATTTCTTCTTATAGCAACAGCTTTTATAGGTTACGTATTACCTTGAGGACAAATATCCTTCTGAGGAGCTACAGTAATTACAAATCTACTTTCAGCAGTACCTTATTTAGGTATTGATTTAGTTCAATGAGTTTGAGGAGGATTTGCAGTTGATAATGCTACTCTTACACGATTTTTTACATTCCATTTTATTCTTCCATTTATTGTTGCAGCCTTTACTTTAATTCACTTACTTTTTCTTCACCAAACAGGATCTAATAATCCCTTAGGATTAAATAGAGATTCAGATAAAATCCCCTTCCATCCTTATTTTACCTTTAAAGATATTGTAGGATTTATTATTATAATTTTTATACTTACTATTCTTACCCTACTTAACCCTTATCTCCTAGGAGATCCAGACAATTTCATTCCAGCTAACCCCTTAGTTACTCCTGTTCATATTCAACCTGAATGATACTTTTTATTTGCTTATGCTATCTTACGATCAATTCCAAATAAATTAGGAGGTGTAATTGCCTTAGTAATATCTATTGCAATTTTATTTACACTTCCATTTACAAATTTTAATAACTTTCGAGGAAATCAATTTTACCCAATTAATCAATTTTTATTTTGATCAATAACGTCTATTGTTATTTTATTAACCTGAATTGGAGCTCGCCCAGTTGAAGATCCATTTATTATTACAGGACAAATTCTTACAGTACTATATTTTCTCTATTATATTATTAATCCTATAATTTTAAAAATTTGAGATTATTTAATCAATTAGTTATTAAGCTTTAGAAAGCATATGTTTTGAAAACATAAGAAAGAAGTTCAATTCTTCTATTAACTTATACTTAAAATAATTCACTAAATTAATAGAGAGAACATAAAAATCCTTAAACCAATAAAAAAAAATAAATAATTTAATGATAAAGGCAAAAATCTTTTTCAAGCTAAATATATCAATTTATCATAACGAAAACGAGGTAAAGTTCCCCGAACCCAAATAAATATAAATGACAAAAAAGTTAACTTAATAAAAAAAAATAAAGAGTCTACATCACACCCTAAAAAAATCAAACAAAATAATATACTTATAAATAAAATTCTAGCATATTCTGCTATAAAAATTAGTGCAAATCCTCCTCTTCTATATTCAACATTAAAGCCTGATACTAATTCTGATTCTCCTTCTGCAAAATCAAATGGCGTACGATTAGTTTCAGCTAAACATGAAGCAAATCAAGATAATGCTAAAGGAAAAGTAATAAAAATTAATCATACATAATACTGATATCTTTTAAATATTATTAAACAATAACTATCAATCAAAAAAATAAAAGAAAATAAAATTAAAGCTAATCTTACTTCATAAGAAATAGTTTGAGCTACAGCTCGCAAACCCCCTAATAAAGCATAATTAGAATTTGAAGATCACCCAGCAATTATTACAGCATAAACTCCTATACTTGTACAACATAAAAAAAATAGCAAACCAAAATTAAAAGAAAATAAAAAAGTAAAATAAGGATAAATTAATCATACCAATAAAGCTAAAAATAATCTTAATACAGGAGAAAAATAATATAGAAAATAATTTGATAATATAGGATAAGTTTGCTCCTTTGTAAAAAGCTTAATAGCATCAGAAAAAGGTTGAGGAATACCAGCAAATCCTACTTTATTTGGACCTTTTCGAATCTGAATATAACCTAAAACTTTTCGTTCTAACAAAGTCAAAAAAGCTACCCCTACAAGTACACAAATAATCAATAATAATCTTCTAATTACTGATACAAATAAATCAATTAACTTCAATACTATATGTAATATTAAATCACATTTATGAATTCTAAATTCATTGCACTTTTCTGCCAATATAGTTTATTACTATTTATCAATTTATTTTCAAAACTATATTTTTAGTACTTGGTCCTTTCGTACTAAAGCACTTTATATTATTAAGGATAGAAACCGACCTGGCTCACGCCGGTCTGAACTCAGATCATGTAAGGATTTAAAGGTCGAACAGACCTAAACATTTGAACTTCTACACCCAACTTTTCCCTTAATCCAACATCGAGGTCGCAATCTTTCTTGTTGATAAGAACTCTCAAAAAACATTACGCTGTTATCCCTAAGGTAACTTAATCTTATAATCACTAAAAATGGATCAATTATTCACTCATTAGTGTTTACTTATTATAAAGAGTTAATTAAATCTTCATATCACCCCAATAAAATAAATTTTTTACTTAAATTAAACAAAACATCTAAATCCAATTTAATATTTAATTTATAAAGCTCTATAGGGTCTTCTCGTCCTCTAACTCTATTTAAGCCTTTTGACTCAAAAGTTAAATTCAATTTATTAAAACGAGACAGTTAATACTTCGTTAAACCATTCATACCAGTCCCCAATTAAAAGACTAATGATTATGCTACCTTTGCACAGTCAAAATACTGCGGCCCTTCAAATCTTTTATTTCAGTGGGCAGGTCAGACTTTAAATTATTTTCAAAAAGACATGTTTTTGTTAAACTGGCGAGTATTATTAATAATTAATTTTGCCTAATTCCTTATTCTAAATTCATTATATTATTTATCTATACATATTAATTATACTAATTCTATCATTATTTCATTCAATTTATTATTACTAGAATCATTTTAATAAGCTAACTAAAAACCCTATAAAATTATAATAAAATTTAAATAAATTATAACACACTTTAACTGAAAGCTAATTTAAAGCCTACATATTTAATAATAACCTTATTTATTTATAGTTTATATTTCAAAGCTTATCCCTCAAAATATTTAAATACAATTATATTTTAATCTCAAACTAATAAAATACAAAAATATTTATGAATTAAATTCAACTCTTAAAAAACCAGATACCTTTATAAACGATTAACATTTCATTTCTAATTAATTATTTATAATAATTATTTTACATTAACTATAATAATTAATTAACTCTTATAAATTCGGGATTAATAATATAATTATCTTAATCTTAATAAACCCTGATACACAAGGTACAATCTTAAATCTACTTTTTATTTATAAATATTTTCATAATTTTTCACCATTCTTCCACAATACAAATTTACTATTAAACAATAAAATTTCTTCTATAAAATATACTAAAACTTTTACTAATAAAATTATTTTTATTAAATATAATTTAAACTCTACAACTCCAATTAAAATTATTATATCAAAATAATTCGAATTGCACGAAATCTATTCCCAATGTAAATGAGATGCCTTACTTTAAAGCTTTATTTTGTAATTCCAGATACACTTTCCAGTACATCTACTATGTTACGACTTATCTCAATTTAACTAACGAGAGCGACGGGCGATGTGTACATGTTTTAGAGCTATAATCACTTTATAAATAATAAAATTACTTTCAAATCCACCTTCAATTCACAATTTCAAGTAAATTTCCATATAAATAATTTTATTGTAATCCATCTCCACTTACCCATAAACTGCACCTTGACCTGACATTCTATCTACTTAAATATAAAGAAAATTTTTCCTCTAAAAAGATAATCTGATGACGGCGGTATACAAATTGATTTTACAAGAATAAGTAAAGTTAAACGTGAACTATCGATTATGGGACAGATTCCTCTGAAAAGACTAAAACACCGCCAGATTCTTTGAGTTTCAAGATCATATCTATTACTACTCAAGCCTAAATAATTTACACTTAAAATAATAGGGTATCTAATCCTAGTTTTTAATTTAAGTTTCAAAGCTTCCTATTAATAATTTATGAACTTCTATAAATTTATAATTTCACCTAATAAAATTAATTATATATTCAAATTTAAATATACTAACTTTCAACTAAAAATGTTCACTTGTATTCTACGTATAACCGCGACTGCTGGCACGACTTCTGCCAATACCTAATAAATTTACTATTTCTAAATCACTTTAATTAATAATATCAAATACTGCGATTAACAAAATTTATCATTTAGATAATATTTAAAACTCACAAAAATTTACATGTAAAACAACCTATAAGTAAACCAATAAACAAGAATAAAACTTTAATTTCAAAATACCTAAATTATAAACTCTACATCTTACCCTAAAAATTTAAAGTAAATAGTATAACTCCTAATAAATTTTAAATTCAATGAACTAATTTTAGTAACCTCTGTACTGGTCAACTAACCAAACTTTTCGCAATCTACCCCTCAATTACTTTACTTGATTTCTTTAAATCCTTGGGACCTGATACAATCTTCTTTCAACCCTAAAAATTCCCTATCCCCAATTACAACGCTTCTTTCCAAATCTAGCGAACTAATTTTAGTAACCTCTGTACTGGTCAACTAACCAAACTTTTCGCAATCTACCCCTCAATTACTTTACTTGATTTCTTTAAATCCTTGGGACCTGATACAATCTTCTTTCAACCCTAAAAATTCCCTATCCCCAATTACAACGCTTCTTTCCAAATCTAGCGAACTAATTTTAGTAACCTCTGTACTGGTCAACTAACCAAACTTTTCGCAATCTACCCCTCAATTACTTTACTTGATTTCTTTAAATCCTTGGGACCTGATACAATCTTCTTTCAACCCTAA